TCAAGCTAGCTATATGCTGTGTATTGTCAACTATTTCGACATAAGGTGGCAAGATGATATCTTGAGCAGTTACACATCTAGGGCCCCTAACACAAATAGACGCCTCACAAGTTCCATATAGATTACTTCTCAATACAATTTCTTTCAAATTCATTAAAATTTCGTGTACTGATTCTTGAATACCTACTATGGTAGAGTATTCATGTGGGATTTTCTCAAATTTTGCACGTGTGATACATGTTCCTTCTATTTCTCCAAGCAAAGCTCTTCGCATCGCAACGCCTATTGTGTCAGCTTGACCTTTCATCAGTGGAGAGAGAATAAAGCGCCCATAATAAAGACATTTACTATCTGTTCTTGATTCAACACACTTCCACTGCAGTGTACGAGTAGATACTCTTATTTTTTCTCGAACCATAGTAATATTATAAAATATTGATCATATTTTTGAATCATTTATTTCTCTTGAAATTTCTTCAATTTTTATTTCTACACACGTCTTTTTTTAGGAGGCCTACAGCCATTATGCGGCATAGGGGTTACGTCTAGCACGAACCTTACTCGTACACCACTTCTACGAATAGCCCGTAATGCTCCATCCCTTCCGAGACCGGTACCCTTTATCCTGACTTCTGCTCGTTGCATACCCTGCCCTACCACTGGACGAATAGCACTTCCCGCCGCGGTTTGAGCCGCAAAGGGTGTCCCTCTTTTTGCACCCCTGAATCCACAAGTACCGGCGGAAGCCCAAGAAACCACCCGACCCCCTACATCCGTAACAGTCACAATGGTATTGTGGAAACCCGCTTGAACATGAATAACGCCCTTTGGTATTTTACGCGCAGCAGTCTTACGCGAACGAATACGACGCCGCCGATAAACAATTCTTGGTCCGTGTTTTGCCATATTTTATCATCTCATAAATATGAGTCAGAGATATATGGATATATCCATTTCATGTCAAAACAAATCCTTCATTTTTTTTTACGGAAATCAAATCTTTTACAAAATTCCTTTTATTTTTAGTAGAATAATTATCCTTGTCGTTGTTTATGTTTTGAGTTAGAACAAATTACTATAATTCGTCCTCGTCTGCGGATCAGACGACATTTTTCACAAATTTTACGAACAGAGGCCCCTTTTTTCATATTTTTTATTCCTTACTTTAATTCCGAGTCTATTTCTTGGAAGAAAATAAGTTTCTTGAAATTTTGAACCTCGAATTGTATTCTCATGGGAAGGAATGTTGAAGTTGAAAAACCACTTAGTCCTTTGAATCATCCGACAGTATTTGGGTGTCTGCTTGAGCTGTACGAGATGAAATTCTCATATACAGTTCTTAGAGGGGGAATTCACGCGGTTTACCTATCTCAATAAAGTCTATGATTGGTTCGAAGAACGTCTCGAGATTCAGTCGATTGTAGAATCATCTGAATCGTTGTGGGGGAATCTATAAATTATACGGCCTTTGGTTAAATCATAACGGCTTATTTCAATCTTAACCCTATCTCCCGGTAGGATTCGTATAGAATTACGTCGTATCTTTCCTGAAATATAACCTAGAACTACCTGTTCATTATCTAAACGAACGTGGAACATAGCATTAGGAAATGATTGAATAACCAATCCTTCTACTATCCATTTTTGTTCTTTCATTCCAAGCAAAACCTCCTTAAGGTACCAACTAATAGGGGGAAGAGAATAGATAACTTGCTCGTTCTATCACAAATAAGAAATTTTTGATCTAACTCGGATATCAGAAGGATTACCATATATAACATAAAATTTCTCCACCAATTCCTTCTAGTCGAGCTTCCCGATCCGTCATTATACCTCGAGAGGTAGAAAGAATTACAATTCCCATTCCACTTAAAATTCTAGGAATTCGTTGATAGTTAGAATAGATTCGTAGACCAGGCCGACTGACTCTTTTTAAATTTAAAGTATTTCTATATGGTCCTTTCCTATTTCTTCTATGTCGCAGAGTTAAAACCAAAAAATATTTGTTTCTTTCTTGGTGTTTTCTCGCATTTTCAATAAAGCCTTCTCGTAAAAGTATTTTAACAATGCTTTCGGTGATGTTAGTAGATGCTATTCGAACTGTTCCTTTTCTATTCATGTCAGCATTTCGTATAGAGGTTATTATATCAGCAATAGTGTCCCTACCCATGATAAACTAAAATCAGTGGTGTCTCCGAATTTTTATATAATCAACATGCTTTTTTTATTAGTTTATTTTTTTTATGAATTAAAAAAAATAAAAAAAAAATTCAAAATGAAAGGTATATACGTGATACACAATCTACAATTTCATTCAAATATCCTACTTCTCATCTTATAATACCTCAGGAGCTAATGAAAGTATTTTAGGAAAGTTATTTTTCAATTCCAGGGCAATCGCACCAAAAACTCTACTTCCTTTTGGATCTCCTTTTTGATTAATGATAACTGCAGCATTGTCATCATATCGTATTAGCAGACCATTGTCGCGTTTGAGTTCTTTACAGGTACGTACAATTACAGCTCTGATCACTTCTGATCTTTCTAAGCGCGTACTTGGTATTGCTTTTTTGATCACAGCAACAATAACGTCACCAATACGAGCATATCGACGATTGCTAGCTCCTATGATTCGAATACACATTAATTTTCGAGCCCCGCTGTTGTCTGCTACATTCAAATGGGTCTGAGGTTGAATCATATCTTCTTTTTATCTGTTCTTTCAATAAATGCAAACAAACAAAGGGCGAAAAAGAAAAAGAAATATTGTTTGCCAAAAATAAAAAGTAAAAAGAATCTACGGTTGTTTTTATCCCCAAGATCTATTTCCTTTGGTTCTACATTCCTATCCTGAAATAATGAATTGAGTTCGTACAGGCATTTTAGATGCCGCTATCGAGATAGCCCTTCGGGCTATTTTTTCTGATACTCCGCTTATTTCATAAAGTATTCGACCGGGTTTGACAACAACTACCCAATATCGGGGGGATCCTTTCCCCGAACCCATACGGCTTTCCGCAGATTTTACTGTAACTGGTTTGTCTGGAAATATACGTACCCATATTTTTCCACCGCGGCGTGCATTTCGCGTCATTGCTCGCCGACCTGCTTCTATTTGTCTAGACGTGATCCAAGCAGGTTCAAGTGCCTGAAGAGCATATCTTCCGAAACAAATACGATTCCCCCGATAAGATATTCCCTTCATTCTTCCTCTATGTTGTTTACAGAATCTGGTTCTTTTGGGGTTATAGTTGATGGTTTTTTCTTAATTCCACCTCTACTACAGAACCGGACGTGAGAGTTTCTTCTCATCCGGCTCCTCGCGAATGAAAAAATTTCAATTTTAATTGAATATGAATATTTAAAAATTGAATTCGAATTAGAATAGAATTCTAAATTAATATATAGATTAATATATTCTAAATTTGAAAATGAATAAAAATGAATAATAAAAATGAATAGAATAATAATATTGAATTAAGATATACATTTAATAATACACTAAATCAATAGATTCTTTGATATTCATCTAATTTATTAGATATTTTTATATTAGGATATATAAGGAAATTTGAAATATATTATATATATAGTTTGTCTATATTTTTTTGTATAGATATATTTTATTAGATTGCATTGCTAAAATAAAATGTGAGCAATTTAATAAAAAAGGAATTTTCGCGGGCGAATATTTACTCTTTCAATATCTATTTTAGTTTTATAGGATTAGTTTATCACTTTTCAGAATAGATGAATTGGTCTCTGGTTCGTTCCGCCATCCTTCCCAATGAATCATTAGGATTCTTTTTCAATTGAATCTTCTGTATTCATGGATTACATCGTTCCCATCGCTTCTTGATTAATGATTAGGTCTGAATTCTACAATGGAGCCCTTAATGAACTTTGTTCTTGAGCCAACCCTCTTAGTCTTTATTGGCCGGAGGCTCTTACTTTTTTCTTTTTTCTATGAATAGATTCATATCAGATAATTATGTGTGAATCTGTATTCATGCTTTATTACATTGTCTTTTATGATATGATTCAAAGACCTTACATAGTGGAATCGTATATCATTTAGATTCATTTTTTTCTTTCTTTCGCCTTTCCATTTATCCGCATCCCCCTCCTTTAATGTATATTTTTCTTTTTTTTTTTTTTCTTTTGCTTGACAACTCATTTGATTTCTTGTTTATGAAAAAAAAATTCAGTTGCTGCAATGATAGGACCAAAATATCCTATCTTGACTGCTTCTTTGGATCCGGATAATGTGATGCGATGAGTTGGTTATTAGTTCTATAGTTATTAGTTCATACTTCATACTATGGGCTCTTACTTTTTTTTCGTATTAATTCTAACAAAAACCAACGAGTCACACACTAAGCATAGCAATTCTATCAAAAGAAGAGGTCAATCGAATTTTTATTCAACCTTATAGAATATAGAATTAAAAATGAGAATTGTTTTGATGGAAATTTGATGGAAAAAAGGTTGTCATTCTTTGTTCTATCGTTAAATCAAAACAGAAAGACAAGTCAAGTAAAGGCTTATTATTCCTCGTCTATAAATATCCAAATTTTGATACCCAATACCCCATAGATAGTTCGAAACGTATAGGCGTAATAATCAATTTTCGCGCGAATGGTTTGTAGGGGAACCCTACCCTTTCTTATCCAGTCAACACGTGCCTTATCTTTTCCACCGAGACGGCCTGCGATTTGTATTTTAATTCCTTTTGCCCCGGCTTGTTTGCCTAATTCAATAGCCTTTTTCATTGCTTTTCGAAAGAATACCCTATTTTTTAATTGTACGGCTATAAATTCTGCAAGAATTTTAGGGTGTCCATAAGGTTTTGCAATTTGTTTAATAGTAATGTTGAGTTTTCGGTTCACACAATTCAATTCTTTTTGTACGTTTATTTTGAGGTCTTCGACCGCTCGCGGTCTATTTTTTATTAATAATTTTGGAAATCCCATATAGATGATAACCTGTATCAGATCGAT